CTCTTGTTTCAATAACAAGTATTTTTGAATCAAACAGAATAACTTTTTTTATCTTATCTAATTTGTTGCAACAAAAAACGGCCCGTGACACGGGCCGGGACGCGGAAATAAAAAAATACTTTTCGGACGAAATGAAAAAAAAAAAAAGAAAAGATTAAAAAAAAAAAATAGAATTCTAATATTCAAATTAGAATATTTTAGAATATTAATAATTAATAGAATAATATATTCTTAATATAATAGTAATTTAATAGTAATTAAATAGTCAATTAATAGAATACTAATTAGAATACTAATATATTAAGAGTAATATAATAATTATTAAGAGTAATAATAATAATATAGTAATAAAAAAGATAGAAAAAAAAGAAAGATAGAAGAAGGACTTTTTTTTTCAAGCCCTACTTGTTGTGTATTGTTGTGTAATGTAAGATAGGAATTATCTTTTTTCAATTGGGAGAGATGGCTGAGTGGACTAAAGCGCCGGATTGCTAATCCGTTGTGCGAGTTATTCGTACCGAGGGTTCGAATCCCTCTCTTTCCGGTTCCGTTGATGACTTGGTATTTTTTTTCAAGTCTTTTTCTTTATTTATTTTCTAATAGTTAAAGATAATGTTCGTAGAATAGGTAAAGATAATGTTCGTAGAATAGGTAAAATTCTAAGAACATTTAATAAAAAGAAAAATCAAGCAAGGAAAAAGCCTTCTTTTTTTTATTCTTCACGTCCAGGATTACGCCCTGGATCATTAGATAAAAATCCAAAGATGAAAAGAGAAGCAAAGAATATTACTACTGTGTAAACAAAGAGTTTGAGAGTAAGCATTAGACAATCTCCAAGATCTTTTTTTGTTTGGAAAAAAGAAAATAGATTCTCTATTTTTATACCACATATCATATTTTGACACCAAGAAATGAAGTGGTTTCTAGAAATTTCTCGAAATAGAAAAGAATTCTTCTAAATTCATTTGTAATAAGAGTCGAGTCTTTCGTTGCCAAAAATTTTCTTTCATACCGAAAATTAGATATTTCGAGGGGCTCTAATCGAATAGGTTTCTTTTAATAGAATGGAAAAAAATTAATAGAATGGAAAAAAATTCAGAATGAGGAGATGGGGTAGGTAATCTAGATTTTTCACGTTTATACAATAACTTCAATGTTTGAATTGAGGGCCTATACTATAAGACTTATCTGATCTTTCTGATCTTATCAATTATTATAATTTTTTCTCTTGAATAAATCATGAATTATTCTAGGACAGTATTAAAAATCTCATCGAAAACTTACAGCAGCTTGCCAAACAAAGGCTAATAGAAAAAAGAAGACAGGGATTACTGGCATAACATCTACGATTGGATTCAAAAAAGCGTAGGCTTCAGGCAATTTTGTGAAGAAAAAACTGCTTGAATAAAGGGCAAAATTAAGACAGATACAAATTAAATTTAAAATATTAAGCATAACAAACATTTTGTTCTTGAAGATAATTGTATTTTGACTGAGTTATTAATATGCCATTCATAGAAAAATGGATATAAATTGATAGAAAATAGAGTTAAGGTAGACAAAAAACTTTAAACTCAGCCAATCAAAAATCCTTCAATTATCAGCTAAAAAAAGAATAAAAGAAATCATATTTTCATACAATATCTTAATGGAATTCTATATTATGATCAATAAATTCAGTTGAATTCTATATCTACATATATCAAAATACGAACAACAAGCTAATCCAGTTCATAGATATTTTTGGGGACGGGAATTGACAAAGAATCAATACCAATATTAGTTTTATTAGTGTTGAATCAAAATATAAATGGGGCGTGGCCAAGCGGTAAGGCAACGGGTTTTGGTCCCGCCATTCGGAGGTTCGAATCCTTCCGTCCCAGAGCATATTTATTCTCTATATCAAAATTCTATATATCAAAATAAAGATGGTTTTTTTGAACAACCTTCTACCTTCTATTTATAGTTAAAGTTAAGAATATAATAAATGCAATTCTTGTTTCTTATTTTTAATGACTTTCCTCGAAATCCTATCTTTTTTCACAAATATTATCGTGTTCAAATAATACGCAGATGTAATTAAATCTAGATCCTCGGGCCGGTTTAGGGTAAAAAAAAAAAAGAAATCCAATTTCTTTTTCGACCTATTCATTTGTTTTATTTTAAATCATTGACGGTTTAATCTGAATCTGACTATGGGATTTATCTCTTTTATGATGATAAAACGGAGTCCTTGCTGTAAAACGTTATTCAAATAATGATAGCGAGATAGGCTGTTTTTTAATTAAATCTTTTTAATTTAATGATTTTTTATGAGTCCTTGGTACTTGAAGAAGTGTGGCATTGACGACTCGGTCCTATCGAGTCACTTGAAAATTTTGAAGATTCAAAGAGAACTACTTATTCCCTCGTCTTATCTTATTGGTTTGCTAATATTCGTATTGGAAATCAAAAAATATTTATATGATAATATATCAATAAAATATCAATAAAATATGGGGTTAATTTGAATTAATTCTTTTGTTTTCTTCATTGTGTATTTTTTATTAACACATTTACATTCATATTGACAACAGTTTATCAAATAAATATAATCCGATCTGGGTAATTAGATCTTATCTGTAGATTTATTTATATCTATTCCAGCGGTTTGTTTTTTTTTTTTTTTCTTCATTCAAATGAAATGATAGGTTTATTGGATTTGCTGTGATACAAAAGTCTTTTTTTGATTGGAAAAAAAATGTAAATGTATTGTTATATTAGAAAAATGTATAAAAATGAATATTTACATTTTTTTAATTATTTTCAATTGAAAATATATTCATTTTAAAATTAAAATATTAAAAATATAAGAACAGATAACATAAGAGACAAGAGATAATCTATAAATTTTGACTTTATTTAACTTTTTCTATTTTTTTATTTGCTATATTTTTTATTTGAGAATCTTTTCTATTCTTATCTGATCTGTTCTTTTTTTTTTATGTTCAGAATCGATTAGAAATTTTTCTATTTCATTTCGTGTTCATTTCTTGTTAGTTTAATGTTTTGATTGTGTCGTACGACTCAATCTCTTTATTTATTCTATTTTGATTTTTGATTCCGATTCTATCTACATAACCTAATTCTTTTTTTTTGTATTTGGGTTGCTAACTCAATGGTAGAGTACTCGGCTTTTAAGTGCGGCTAACAGCTTTTACACATTTGTACGAAGAAAGGGATTCGTCCATACCATCGGTATTATTTGTAAGACCACGACTGATCCTGTGAAAGGAATGAATGGAAAAAACAGCATGTCGTATCAATGGAGAATTCTGAGAATATTTCATTCTTACCGGATCGGTTCCAAACAAACCTTGTTTGAATTCTTGGTGCGGAACATAAAAAAAAATGAATTCAAATTCAAAGTTGGGGTTGGGTCGAGTTAATAAATGGATAGAGCTCTGTGGTTCCAATTATAGGGAAATAAAAAAGCAACGAGCTCCCGTTCTTAATTTGAATGATTTTCCGATCTAATTAGACGTTAAAAATAGATTAGTGCCTAGTGCGGGAAAGGCTTTTTCTTGAGTTGAGTGGATTTTCGATTTTTTTAATGAGTCCTAACTATTCGCTATTCTCCACTATGAAGGGGAGTTGAATGTGTAGAAGAAAGAGTATATTGATAAAGAAATTTTTTTTTTCCAAAATCAAAAAAGAGTGATTGACTTGAAAAAGTAAAGGATTTCTAGTCACCTATTACCCTATAATGAACATAAACCAATTAGAAATGAACATAAACCAATTAGAAATGAACATAAACCAATTAGATGGAAAAAAGAGAGGATAGGGGGTCCGTTGATGAGTTTAATTATTTCCGAGGTATCTATTCTTTTTATATTATACTATTTTGTTTTTATGGTATCGCACTATGTATCATTTAATAACCACCCCAACCCCCTATCTTTGCCTCAATCAAATCGAATTTAAAATGAAAATAGAGAAATCTCAACGAAATTTTGAAATAGATAGATCTCGAAAAAATGACTTCCTATACCCACTTATCTTTCGGGAGTATATTTATACATTTGCTCATGATCGTGACTTAAATAGATCTATTTTGTTAGAAAATGTAGGTTATGACAATAAATATAGTTTACTAATCGTAAAACGTTTAATTACTCGAATATATCAAGAGAATCATTTGATTATTTCTGCTAATGATTCTAACCAAAATCCATTTTTTAGGTATAACAAAAATTTTTATTTTCAAATGATATCGGAGGGGTTTGCAGTTATTGTGGAAATTCCATTTTCCTTACGATTAGTATCCTCTTTAGAAAGGTCAGAAATAGTAAAATCTCATAATTTACGATCAATTCATTCAATATTTCCTTTTTTAGAGGGCAAATTCCCACATTTAAATTATGTGTCAGATGGACCAATACCGTACCCCATCCATCTAGAAAAATTGGTTCAAATCCTTCGCTATTGGGTGAAAGATCCCTCCTCTTTGCATTTATTACGACTCTTTCTTCACGAGTATTGGAATTGGAACAGTCTTATTATTCCAAAGAAATCTATTTCCGTTTTTGCAAAAAAGAATCCAAGATTTTTCTTATTCTTATATAATTCTCATGTATATGAATACGAGTCCGTTTTCTTTTTTCTTTGTAATCAATCTTTTCATTTCCGATTAACATTTTCTCAGGTCTTTCTTGAGCGAATATATTTCTATGGAAAAATAGAACATTTTGTAGAAGTCTTTACTAAGGATTTTCGGGACAGCCTATGCTTGCTCAAGTATCCTTTCATACATTATCTTAGATATCAAGGAAAATCCATTTTTGTCTCAAAGGATACGCCTCTTCTGATGAAAAAATGGAAATATTACCTTGTCAATTTATGTCAATGTCATTTTGATGTGTGCTTTCAACCCCAAAAGATCCATAGAACCCCATTATCATTATACAAGCATTCTTTCGCCTTATTAGGTTATCTTTCAAGTTCAAGTGTACGACTAA